ACCAAGTGTAAAATAGTGCCCTAAAAGCAGATGAATTTGTGATATATGCAGAAAACAAGTTAATCGTTTTAGCAGTATCATAGGTATGGTGCAGATAAAATTATATATGGAAGAAAAAAGGTGATACGTTTTTGGCAGAAAGCATGTGTTAGAGTAGGGTGTTAAGCCTAATTACTACAGGGTCAAAAATGGGGATATATATAATTTTATAGGTCTTAATTACTAGAGGGTTCATAAAAGGCAAAAAAAGATAATGGCCCAACACTGTATTATAGGGAGGTACGTTTATAATTAACTTAATTATATATAAACTCTACGATTGAAATAGAGTTTACTTCTCTTCCGTTTATTAGTAAGTTTCTTTGTAGAGATCTTTTGTTGCAACTCAAATTATGTTCTGTCCCTATCTTTTTGGTCTTCTCTTGGTTTTTGGTTTGGTAATTATAATTTCTTGGAGAAACGATTTTCATGGTATCTGTGGTGTTAATTTTCGAACAAAGTAGTAAGCTTTTGCAGTATCCCAGTCTACTTGAGGTTTTAACCTTAAATGGATGTTGAACTGTGAAAGAGTCTGTATCTGTGTAGATTGACAAGTTGGTATGGTTCAACTTTATTTTATGTGTGTATATTTTGCTGTAAGATATCATATACTGTACCATAAGCGAAGTAATGTTTGATGACTCAGAAGATACCATTTTTCCGTAGAAAGAGTTGAGAAGGTGTTTTACAAGTCTAGGGTGGCTTGGTTTGCGGGAAAATAGGTGGATTATAAAATCTGTAATAATGTCAGTTCTATAAGGCAATTGCATCTTATCTGATATGTTAAAAACGTAGCCTAATTTGGTCAGATAAGTAATTTCTTGAGGAGAATATAATGCTTCGTCTTTATGGCTATTAAGCGGTAAAGAATATGGTATCCTTAAAAAATTAGGGGGAGTTATCGTCGCTCTTGTAATGGTAACATATTTATGGGTATTCGAAGCATTTATGCCCGACGGAAATTTATTAATAAAAGAAAATGGGTACAGGGAATTGACATCATAAAGATACAATCTCTTCCCGGTCTTTTTTACTAAAGAAGTAGGATATCCCAATCGTATAGGCTTTTCGGGGGGTCCTTGCTTTTTTATTGAAGGAAGTGTTGGCTCAGAGGTAAACAATTTGAAAATCTTGGTAGATATAGTGGGGAGAGTTTGGGTTGTTGCCTTCAGCTTATAAAGGGAATCGAGCTGCTTAATGATTTGATTAGAAATGAAATGTTCCATACTTTGAGTATCTAGTTATTTATGACTTCGTAATGTTCCTAGGACTTGAGAATTTGCAAATTAATATTATTTCAGAAAAATTTGGGTTGTATTGAGTGGAGAATATTTTTATTTTCTGCGATATTATGTTCTTGTTTTTCTTATAAAGAGAAGGTTGGTAAGTTTTTGGGGACGAAACCGTGTAATATTTTCCTGCTACAAATACCCAAGTTCAGAGAGCTTGATAATTAGGGGCATACTTATTTAGTTGAGAGTTTATTTTGCCCAATGTGTTTTGATTAATAGGGCAGGCGAGTGAAATATATAAAGTTAATTCGTTATTAGAAGAGGATTTTATAATTTTCATATATAATTGTTGAACTATAGTTTAAAAACTTATATTAAATCAGATTGATTACTTCATTTTCGAAATGACATTACTCATTCCTTTCGTACTAGAGTTTGTACTGAGTTCTTTAATTGTAGATAGAAACCTTCCTGTCTTACGACGGAATGAACTCAAATCGTGTATGATTTTAATGGTCGAACAGACCAACCCTTGAGAGCTGCTGCACCCTCAGGATATCATAATTCAACATCGAGGTGGCAAACATTTTCATCGATATGAACTCTCTGAAAATATTACCCTGTTATCCCTACGGTAACTTTTTTCATAGTCGTTATTTGTTGTGAAGCTAAATAACGGGTCAATATGTCCTATAAATTATAACTGATTGACTTGTTTGTCTCCAGTAAGGCGGTTTTTCATATTATGACAGCCCTTAGAGTTCCCCTGATACGTTTTTAGGGGTGGTCGCCCCAACCAAACTGTCGGGCTTGCAATTTGTATAATTTTGTCTTTAATAACTATGTTACTTTGCAAGATTCCAGTAAAGCTCGATAGGGTCTTTTCGTCTTACAATTATTTAGCAGCATCTTCACTGCTATTTCAAATTTGCCAGGATTTCTTCAGAGACAGGGGAGGATTCGTTTAGCCATTCATTCCAGTCACCAATTAAGTGACAAGTGATTATGCTACTTTATCACGGTCAGAGTTACCGCGGCCATTGAACTGATTTTTATTAGATTATTGGCAGTCATTGGGCAGGCTTCACCTTACAAGGGTGTCGTAGGGCTATGTTTTTGGTAAACAGTCGATCCTATAGATGGTTTGAGTCCAGCTTTGCCGAGTTCCTTTGAAGAAATTGATCAAGTTGTTTTGCTTCCTTTGGTTAGATGGTACAATTAATATTCTTAACTTGCTTCTTGGATTATTGGTTCCTAGTTAACAAACCTGTAGTTTTTTAAGGGTTGTTTCATTTAAACCTAAAGAATAGATGGGTATTCATGCTTGCATTATCTCCACTATTGCGAATCAATAGTCTGTTCTACTACCTGTTTTTTAGAGCTTTGGAATTCTTTAGCCACCATAATTTATAATAGATATGTTTTTAGGAGCCGCTGTTACGCGTTGTCAATAAGATGGCTGCTTCCAAGCCCACTTGTCCTCTATTTTTACTTTCTATTGTGTATACATTTAATTAATTTATGTCCTTGGCTTATAATCCGAGTTGTTTCTCTCTTGACCAACAATCTTATCATTATTGGTCTATGAAAATGTTGATATTAGTATTTATTTTAATTTTACAAAATAGTTAATATAGCATCATCCCTCTAATAAGGGTTTTGTAGAAAACCAGCTATTTCTAGGTTCGATTAGTATTTCACTCCTATTCTGAAGTTTTCCAAAACTTTTGAAACAGTAAATGGTTGGCCCTATTGGCTACTTCAGAATTGATCACCTAGTTTCGGGAACATTTGATTTTATCATGAATATGGCGTTAATAAGCTAACCAAATTGATTCTAGCAAGCCCATTATACAAAAGGTACGTTGTTTAACAACAGAAAACAGGAAGAAGTAGGTTACATATATGTTTTCTTTCCTTCACAGTACTATATTTATAAGTCAGCTTCTTTACTACCTAGATATTCATATACCTAATAAAATTTTTGTGGTGTTTACTATTTCTTTCGCCAATACTTTAGTATCTTTATTAGTTTGTTAAAGATGTTTCTTCTAATTTTGTAATATGTCTTTATATCCATTCATATTGTTATAATTGTTAACAATAATTTCTTTGTTAAAGTGGAATAATAAGCAGCTTAGGTGGTTGGTTCTTCCTGCTAAGTTTTGTTATTAGATCTAGTTGGTGCAAAAACAAAGGGTAATTCATCATAAGTGTGATGTGTAGGAGGAGAATTTTGTATCCATTCTAGAGATGGTGCATAACCACTATTATTTGACCATCCTATAAATTTGACTTCCCTGTAGTATGCGTCATATATTATATATACGAACCAAAGGACGCCAACTATAGAAATAGCGGAACCTAATGAACTAACTATGTTCCATCCTGTAAAACTGTCAGGGAAGTCAGAATATCTTCTAGGCATTCCAGCTAGTCCTAGGAAATGTTGTGGGAAAAACGTTGCATTTACTCCTATAAACATTATCCAGAAATGAATTTTTCCATAAACTTCATTGTAGGAATATCCGGTTATCTTCCCAAACCAATAATAGAACCCTGCAAAAATTGCAAATACAGCCCCTAATGAAAGGACATAGTGGAAATGGGCTACTACATAATAGGTGTCATGCAAAGCAATATCCAAAGAGCCATTAGCTAATACTATGCCCGTTAGTCCTCCTAAAGTAAATAGGAATATAAAACCCATAGCCCAAAGCATGGGTGTTTCAAACCTTAGTACCCCTCCATATAGTGTTGCCAACCAACTGAATATTTTTATTCCAGTAGGTACTGCAATTATCATGGTAGCTGCGGTGAAATATGCTCTGGTATCAACATCCATACCAACTGTAAACATATGGTGAGCCCATACTATGAAACCAAGTATTCCTATTGCTATCATAGCATAAACCATTCCCAAATACCCAAATATTTGTTTTTTAGAAGAGAACGTGGGTATGATTTGAGAAACAATTCCAAACCCAGGTAATATTAATATATAAACTTCTGGATGACCAAAAAACCAGAAAAGATGCTGAAATAAAATTGGATCTCCTCCTCCAGCAGGGTCAAAGAAGGATGTATTAAAGTTTCTGTCGGTTAATAACATTGTAATAGCCCCAGCCAAGACAGGTAAAGATAATAACAATAATATTGCGGTTACCAGTACGGATCATACGAATAGAGGTATTTTATCCATAGTCATTCCGGGGGCCCTCATATTTAATATGGTAGTGATAAAATTTATAGCTCCCATTATTGAGGAGGCCCCTGCCAGATGCAAACTAAATATAGCCATATCTACTGAACCACCGGAATGGGCCTGAATTGCGCTTAGGGGAGGATAAATTGTTCATCCAGTACCTGCTCCCTGTTCTATAAGAGAAGACCCTAATAGTAAAAGCAGAGCTGGGGGTAGTAATCAAAAACTAATATTGTTAAGCCTTGGGAAAGCCATATCTGGGGCTCCAATATATAATGGAACCAGTCAATTTCCAAACCCCCCTATTAAGACGGGCATAACAAAAAAGAAAATCATTATTAGAGCATGTGCAGTTACTACAACATTGTATAATTGGTCATCTCCTAGCATAGATCCAGGTCCTGACAGTTCCAATCTTATAATCATACTAAAGGCAGTTCCTACCATAGCAGAGAAAGCACCGAATATTAGATATAATGTTCCTATATCTTTATGGTTAGTTGAGAATAATCATCTTGATAAATATGTGTTCATGTCTATCTATTATATCTGAGTATATAGATTAATTTAAGCTTGAAATTTATGATTTGCTTAGATATAATAGAAATGATTAAAAATTTTTATAGTATATTAATTAATCAATTAAACAGTGATATTCCCCTTAATTGGCAATTATCTTTCCAGGACAGTGTGAGTCCAATTATGGAGGAAATAATTTTTCTTCATGATCAAGTAATGTTTGTAGTACCGCTTATATCGGTCTTGGTAGTATGATTAATGATTAGATCTGCACTTTCTAGGTACAAGTATAAATTTTTAGTAGAAGGTACCGTTATAGAAATAGTTTGAACAATTATTCCTGCAGTGATATTGGTCTTTATTGCTTTTCCATCTTTAAAACTATTATATTTAATGGATGAAACGATGGAACCTGCGATTACGGTGAAAGTTGTAGGACATCAATGGTATTGAAGCTATGAATATTCAGATTATGATGTAAATGATCTGGAGTTCGATTCATATATGGTCCCAACCTCAGATCTTGAGCTCGGAGATAATAGATTACTGGAAGTGGATAATTATTTGGTTTTACCAATTCAAGCTCACATAAGAGTTTTAGTAACTGGTGCTGATGTTATACACTCATTTGCAATTCCTTCCTTAGGAGTAAAAATGGATGCTGTCCCCGGTAGGTTGAACCAATCTAATATGTTTATGAAAAGATCTGGTTTGTTTTATGGCCAATGTTCCGAAATTTGTGGTAGTAACCATAGCTTTATGCCAATAGCGGTCAGAGGTGTTTCCTTAGACACATTTGTTAGCTGGGTGGAATCCAAGATCTCAGAAGAATAGATCTAAAGGAGTTAGGTTAATGAAAACCAGTTGCCTTCAAAGCTACATATATCGGTTCAAGTCCGGTACTTCTTGTTATTATGCCTCAATTAGATGTAGTCACATTTGTAAATCAATATGTTTGAATCATAGGATCAGTAAGTGTAGTAGTAATAATTATGCTCTCTGTAATCCTTCCTTCAATTAAGAAACTTACTCAGATCAGAGGAGTTACTGAAGAAGAGATCATAGAATCAAAAGAAGAGAGAGATTTTACCTCCTTCAAAAAATTAATAAGCCTATAATGACAGCAAGTTATTTTGATCAGTTCGGTATAGTTAGCTTAATTCCGGGAATTACTAATAGTTCTTTAATGCTAATATTATCTATAACATTTATAGTTGGGTTTTTCAGTATTAATAGATTAATTCCTGGTAGATGGCAGTCTGTAATAGAAATAATTTATGATCATTGGATAGTTTTGGTAAAGGATAGTTTAGGTGTTAAAGGGTCTAAATATTTTCCATTTGTTTTTTCGCTATTTTTATTAATAGCTTGATTAAATGTGTTAGGGTTGTTTCCTTATGTTTTTACCGTAGGTACACATATAATAGTGACTTTTGGTTTGTCACTTTCTATTTTAACTGTAGTTACAATATTAGGAGTCAAAAACTTTAAAGCTGATTTCTTCAGTATGTTAATGCCCCAAGGGGCGCCTATGGGGTTAGCACCATTATTAGTTTTAATAGAGACAGCTAGTTATTTGTCTAGGGCTCTCTCTTTGGGGATTAGACTTGCAGCTAATCTTTCTGCAGGTCACCTATTGTTTGCCATATTAGCTAGCTTTGCCTATCAAATGTTGATGGGTGATCTTGTTCTTTTAAGCATTTTTCCTATAGCAATTATGGTTTTTATAACCGCATTAGAAATCGCTGTGGCAATGATCCAAGCTTATGTGTTTTGTTTGTTAATCACAATATACTTGGGAGATACAATTAATTTACATTAATGTCAAATACTTTCCATCCTTATCATTTAGTCGATCCTAGTCCTTGGCCCTATGTTTCTGCTTGTGGGGCATTTTTCTTAACCTTAGGGAGTGTAATATACTTTCATTATAGTTTTATTTGAATAATGATTCTTGGTTTCCTTATATTTGGAACAACCTTTACGGTTTGGTGTAGAGATATAATAAGAGAGGCTACCTTTCAAGGGCACCATACTGAGATAGTTAAAAAAGGTTTAAAAATAGGGATGTTATTATTTATAGTATCTGAAATATGTTTTTTCGTATCTTTTTTCTGGGCTTTCTTTCATAGTAGTTTAGCGCCCGCAATCGAATTAGGGGCTCTCTGACCCCCCATAGGTATTCAAATACTTAATCCTTTTTCAGTTCCTTTATTGAATACTGCAATTCTATTAAGTTCTGGGGCTACTGTAACCTGAGCCCATCATGCTATAATAAATGGTCAAAGAAAACAAGCCATTGCGGGACTTATAACCACTGTGTTGTTGGGTGTTATATTTACATCTCTTCAAGGGATTGAGTATATAGAAGCCCCTTTTGCTATTTCAGACTCTGTTTATGGTTCAACTTTTTTTATGGCCACAGGGTTCCATGGATTTCATGTTCTTGTTGGAACAACCTTTCTTCTTGTGTGTTTGTTGAGGTTGGTGTTTCACCAATATACTAGACACCACCATTTTGGTTTCGAGGCAGCAAGTTGATATTGACATTTTGTTGATGTTGTTTGATTGTTTCTTTATGTTTGTATTTATTGGTGAGGATCATAATTAGTCCTTTAAGTAAGGTAAACTAGGGGTAAGTTATCAGACTCATAATCTGAGTAGGAAGGTTCAACTCCTTCCCTTACAAAATGCTATATAACTACTATGAAGTTCTACTATTAACTATACTAATAGCTTCACTTGTTCTTAAGGTCACTAAGAAATTATTCAATATATTGATGTTTCTAACTATTACTTTTTTGCTATTGTCAATAAAATCCGTTAATGTTGATATCGTTAGTTGAGAACCTTTAGTAAAAATTTTTTGTGTATTAATAGGGGTTGTGATTATTAATTCTAATAGAACCAAAACTTTTGACTCTTCCAACATATTGATTTTGTGTGTTATACTAGCCTCTATGCTTATGCTATCAACCACAAATATGTTAGCCTTGTATCTTTGCATTGAGTTACAAAGTTTATCAATATTTATATTGATAGCTCAAGAAAGAGAGTTTGCTTCTAGAATTGAGGCTTCTTTAAAGTACTTTGTTCTGAGTTCTATTTCTTCTGGTTTACTCTTGTTAGGTTCTTCATTGTTATTTATTCATTCTGGTAATTGTGAAATTACCACTTTGGTAATTCAAGGATACACGCCCGAAAAAACTTTAATATTGGTAGCATTATTATTTAAATTGGCTGCAAGCCCTTTCCATTTTTGATCTCCAGATGTTTACCAGGGGTCCAATAATAATACCTTGTTATTGTTAGGAACTTTGCCTAAAGTTAGTGTTTTAGGAGTATTTATAGTCTTATTTCCCGGTAACAAATTAGTTCTTGGAGCCACAATTCTCTCATTAATAATAGGTTGTGTCGGAGCAATAAATCAATCCAAGATTAAAAGATTGTTAGCTTACAGTGGTATTGTAGGAATAGGATTTATTTTACTGGGTGTTAGCATTGGATCTTACCAAGGAATAGAAGCTGGAGCTATATACATGGCTGTCTACGCAGTTACTTTTGTCTCGATACTTATTCTGGTAAGTAAAAGTATTGACGAAAAACCTACATTAGGAGAATTATCAAGCTTGTTGGGAAGCAATTTGGTTATATTAAGTACTTTTGGAGTTATGTTATTATCGGTGGCAGGAATACCTCCCCTTGGAGGGTTCTTCTCCAAGTGGTTAGTATTAACTTCGGCTGTAACAACTGAGTTCATTTTTTCCAGTATATTATCTGTCTTATGTGCTATTATAGCTGGAGTCTACTATATAAGATTAGTCAAAATAGGGTATTTCCAGGAGGAGAAAACTTTCCTCATATGAAGAAAAGTATTAATAAAGGAAAAGGAAGTAGAGTTTGTTCAAGCAACTGTTCTCGGAATGTTACTATATTCTATAACATTCATATTGGTTTGTCCACAAATATTATGAAAACCCATTCACTACGGGGTTCTATCACTATTCTAAATGTTTACTTCAATAGTATTGTTACCCTTAATTAGTTCAATTACTTTGCTACTGTTTGGTAGAAAAATAGGTAGTAAAGGTTCCAATATAATCTCTTGTTCTTGCATGTTTATATGTTTATGCCTGTCTATATGATTATATCACAACATAGTTTTGCTAGAAACAGGTGTCTCAGTCAAATTCTGAAGTTGGGTGGACTATAATCTGTTCAACACTAGTTTATCCTTCTCTGTCGATAACTTGTCCGCCAGCATGATTTTCGCTGTAAATACCGTCTCTTTTCTAGTACATTTTTATTCAGTTTCTTATATGAAAGGGGACCCTCATACATCAAGATTTATGGGATATTTATCCTTATTTACATTCTTTATGTTAATATTAGTGTCCTCCCAAAACTATTTACAATTATTTATAGGCTGAGAAGGAGTAGGCCTTTGTTCCTATCTTCTTATAAATTTTTGATATAGTAGAATACAGGCTAACAAGGCGGCTATTAAAGCCATGCTAGTAAACAGATTAGGGGATGCCGCACTTATTGCTGCAATTATAATTATGTGAGCAAATTATGGTTCCGTTAATTTTTTGTCTGTCTTGCCTACAAGTCAGTTTAGATATGATTGAATAATACCCGTACTATTATTAATAGGTGCTGTTGGTAAATCCGCTCAAATAGGCCTTCACACTTGATTACCTGATGCAATGGAAGGACCAACACCAGTTTCGGCTTTGATTCATGCTGCAACTATGGTGACTGCAGGGGTTTATTTAATTATAAGATCCTCCCCCTTGTTCGAGTTATCATCTTCAGCCTTGATATTAACCGCTTTAGTAGGATCTATAACTGCATTATTTGCTGCTACGGTAGGCCTAGCTCAAAATGATATAAAGAAGATTATAGCTTACTCTACCTGTAGTCAATTAGGCTTTATGGTTTTATCTTGTGGAATTTCTTACTACTCAGTAGCCCTATTTCACCTGGTAAACCACGCTTTTTTCAAAGCCTTATTATTCTTGGGTGCTGGTTCCATAATTCATTCTATGCTTGACGAACAAGACATAAGAAAGATGGGAAGCATTAATATAGTCCAACCTTTGTCTTATGTTTTTATAGTAATTGGTTCTCTTTCCCTGGCTGGATTTCCTTTCATGGCCGGATATTATTCTAAAGATCTTCTTTTAGAACTCTCTTCACAAAAATACTTTATAATTTTCGGGTTTTGACTAGGAATTTTCGCGACATTATTAACAGCATTATATTCTTTCAAATTAATTTTGAGGAGCTTTTTACAATTTCAGAATTCCCCTAAAACTTACTGAAAGACTGCTCATGAAAGTGAATGGGTTTTGTTGGGCCCTTTAATGGTCCTGGGAATAGGAAGTATAATTTCAGGATACATTCTTTTCAGTCCTACCCTTAACAATATGGTTCATCCTATTGTACCAATTCTGGTTAAATTATTTCCTTTGGTAGTTACCATACTTGGGGCAGCCATAGGGCTGTCATTGTTTTGAATAACAAAGAAATCATGAAATATTTTTTTGAAGCTTCATATTGGGAAACTGTATCAATTCTTAGTAAGTGCATGAGATTTTGATAAAATCATCTCAAATACTATAGTTGTTCCGGTATTTAAATTTGGTTACAAGATAACTTTCAAGTTGTTTGATACTGGTTTTATAGAGACATTGGGACCAAGAGGACCTTCTGCTAAGATTATTAAGTTTTCCTCTTTTGTTTCTTCCTTACAATCTGGACTCCTATTTAATTATGCTATTATAATAATTTTATTTTGCTCCATATTTATTTTGTTTGGTTAAACCCTTTGACTTTGGGGTATAGTAAATGCTTTTGTCTTTTTAATACATGCTAGTAAATTGCGTACAGGTGAGTAAATCCGCTTTGTGAAGCGGTGTGTTACCAGGATTATTCCTATTTGATTAATAAGAATTCCCGTGACAGCGAGATTCATCCACACTTTCACTGAAACAATGGAAATCAGTAAGCAGCAGTATAGAATATTGTATAATTGATTATTATCAGATACAGAAAGACAATAAGGGTTGTCGAATCAGGTGCCAGCAGACGCGGTTATACCTGAGACCCAAGTTTTACAAAACAAAAAGGCTTAAAGGGTGTCTAAGCTATAATTAATGAAAAACATATAATTTTAGTATAGAAATTAAATTCAATAAAATAAACTAGAATACCATTTTCCAAAGGAATGTTTTTTAAAGCAAAAGCACTAAATAATAGATAGCCAATGGGATTAGATACCCCAGTAACCTATTACCTAAACTTAGATTTGTTTCCAAAACAATACTCCGCCTGAGTAGTATAATCAATTGATCGAAATTCAAAAAGTCTGGCTGTTTGTCTTCCAATCAGAGGATTGTGTCGTTTAATATGATAGTCCGCAGAATACCTTACCTTTCTTAGATTATCAGGTGCTGCATGGCCGTCTTCAGTTTATATATAATATATTAATAGACTTAACCTTTAAAAGCTGAAGTCAGGTAGTATGGCCCTCATAGAAAGGGATTTATGCAATACAATTTTCTTAAAAAAAATTAAGTAAACGGAAAAGACTTGCAAACTCTTAGAAGTTGAATTTGACAGTAATCAAAGACGATAAAGCTTTGATGAATAGGTTCAGACATTAGTACAAATTGCCCGTCACCTTTAACAACTTACTTATTTAATAATTTAGAAGTTAAAGCAAGTCGTAACATAGTGAGGGAAAGGGAACTTTTCCTTGAAACAAACTTGTTTTTATTATGATTTCCCCTATTTTTATGGTTTTAACAATAATATCAGGTATAATGGTTGTTACAGCAGTCCATCCTGTTCATTCAATCATATGGTTAGTTCTATCATTCATTGGAGCAGCAATAGTTTTCATTCAACTACAAGCGGATTTCATAGCTTTGGCTACCCTTATTATATATGTAGGAGCTATAGCAATACTCTTCATATTTGTCTTAATGATGTTGAATTTATCCTCATTTGAGTTTGATAGTAGTATATCCTCCATTATTCCTTTAGGGATTATAAGTGTGTTAGGGCTAATGACTTTAATATTTGGTTTAGAGTATTCAAACATTAATAATTCGGAAGTTGAGGAAATATTAGTTAAAGAGCTCCTAGATATACAGACTTTAGGGTTTCAACTCTACACTTCTTATGCTCCCCACCTAATAGTTGCTAGCCTAATATTACTAGTGGCGATGATAGGCGCAATCATATTAACTTTACAGCCCCATCTAACTGCTAAAAGACAGGACAACTTTATACAAATATCCCGTGACTCTCATTACATTTCAGAAAATCGCAATAATTCTGGCCATTAGTCTACTGTTGTCAATAGTAATTGGAGGAGCTTCTTATGTTTTGGGAGATACTTCCCCAGACAAAGAGAAGGTATCTGTTTACGAATGTGGATTTACTCCCTATGATAATCCTGGAAACCCAATTTCCGTAAGATTTTTTTTGATAGGGATATTATTTTTGGTGTTCGATCTGGAAATATCCTTGCTTCTACCATGATCTATTTCTTCTTATTTAATCTCCCTGCCAGGGATATGATTAATATTTATATTCGTTTTTATATTAACTTGAGGCCTCATCTATGAATGAATTAAAGGTGGATTAGAATGGGAATAAAATCTTTGACTGCATACTCATTTTTGTTATTCATATTAGGGGTGTTAGGGGTGTCAATTAATAGGACCAACTTAATACTCCTATTAATGTCTATTGAACTAATGTTATTGTCTACTTCACTACTTTTTATGGCTGGAGCTTCTTTTTATGATCTTATATTAGGACAAGTTTTCACTATACTAATATTTACTGTAGCTGCTGCTGAGTCTGCAATTGGTTTGGCCATAATTATTGCTTATTTTAGATTAAGAGGTAAAATATCTATTAGATTACTAAATTTACTAAAAGGGTAATGATATATATGCTAATAAATTTGATTAAACTACTAATAATTATAGTCCCCGTATTAATAGCGGTAGCCTATTTAACACTTGCTGAGAGGAAAATACTGGGATACATGCAATCAAGAAAGGGGCCGAATGTGGTTGGAATATACGGGCTGTTGCAGCCTTTAGCTGATGGTGTGAAGTTATTCTCTAAGGAAATGACCATCCCTAACCACTCTAGCTTGGTACTATACTTCTTGTCCCCGGTTTTATTTCTAACATTAGCTTTAGTTCTGTGAGGAGTACTACCTTATGCTATAAATAATACATACTCCGAACTTTCATTGGGACTATTATTTGTATTAGCCATTTCTTCAGTAAGCGTTTACGCAGTATTAATGTCAGGATGAGCAAGTACCTCTAAATATGCTTATTTTGGATCTTTAAGGGCAGCAGCTCAAATGATAAGCTACGAAGTCTCGATGGGTCTAATACTAATATCTGTTGTTATATGTGTTGGTTCTCTTAATCTCTCTTCCATTTCTTGGTTCCAGACAAATTCGTCCTTGTTCATATTTACTCTTATTCCTGCAGGAGTCATGTTTATGATTTCGCTAATAGCTGAAACTAACAGAGCCCCTTTTGACTTGACTGAAGGGGAGTCAGAACTTGTTTCCGGCTATAATGTAGAATACTCGTCGATGTCATTTGCCCTGCTATTCTTAGCAGAATATGCTAATATAATATTTATGTCTGCCCTATTCTCTTTGGTTTTCTTAGGGGGATGACAAGGATTCTTCGTAAGTTCAATAGTTTGGTTGGGTGTTAAGACTTCAGTAGTAGCATTGTTCTTCGTTTGAGTTAGAGCTTCTTACCCTAGAATAAGGTATGACCAATTAATGATGTTATTATGAAAATCTTATTTACCATTAAGCCTGGCTTTATTAACACTCTGCTCTTCCATCCTTTGATCTTTTGGAGGATTGCCTATACTATAAATGGTTCTGGTAATAAGTGTTGTTTTAATAATGTCCATCTTCCTGGTGATACTCATAGGAGCTTCAAATCCTTTAGCGGCAAAAAAGATATCCTTAGGATTCTCTTTTGTAGTTCTTTGGTTGTCTTTAATTTTGTGAGTAGACCATAGCACAGAGTCCCTGTTTCATTCAAACATAATAGTGGAGTGATTAAATACTGTGTCTTTATCAACAAAATGGGGCTCCTTATATTTTGGTGTTGACCAACTATCTTTGCCCTTTATACTATTAACTGGAGTATTAACCCCGATATGTATAATAATTAGCTGGAACTCAATAACCTATTTAGTTAGGGAATTTTTGGTATTCTTGTTGATGATACATTTGTTATTAATAGGAGTGTTTACTTCTCTAAATCTATTGCTGTTCTATATAATGTTTGAAGGGATACTAATACCGATGTTCTTAATGATAGGAATATGGGGCTCAAGAAAAGAAAAAGAGAGAGCCGCTTTCTACTTCTTCTTCTTTACCCTTGCTGGGTCCTTATTTATGTTAATAGGTATATTTACAATTTACACATATACGGGAACTTTAGATTACACCTTACTTTCATTGCAGTCCATTCCTTATGAATTACAATTTTGAGTATTTATTGGATTCTTCCTAAGTCTCGCAGTGAAAATACCAAAAATGCCATTTCATATTTGACTACCACAAGCCCACGTAGAGGCTCCTGTTGCAGGGTCCGTTCTGTTAGCCGGAGTACTACTTAAATTGGGAGGATATGGTTTTTTAAGGTTTTCGTGAACACTTTTCCCTGCAGCCTCCCAATATTTTTCTCCCATAATAATCTTGTTAGGGTCAATTGCTGTTATATATGCTAGCCTATCAACTTGTAGACAAACTGATGCCAAAAAATTAGTAGCATATTCATCCGTAGCCCATATGGGGTTAGTAACGATAGCGATATTTTCTGGAACTTCTGAAGGACTTGTGGCCGCCATTATTTTGATGCTGGCTCATGGCTTTATTAGTTCAGGATTATTTATAACCGTAACAAATCTGTATGATAGATTCCACACTAGAATCATTAGATATTACAAAGGAGTCGTTTACACTATGCCTGTTTACTCTACATTATTCTTTTTGTTGATACTAGCTAACATAGCCTTCCCTGTAAGCATGAATTTTATAGGGGAATTCATGTCAATATTATCAGCCTTTCAGTTTAGCTTCCTAGCTATATTATGTCCTTTAGCAGGAATGGTTCTTTCTGGGGCCTATAGTCTACTGTTTTACAACAAAATTTCTTTCGGCTACCCTTCCTCGTTCCTCCAATTCGCTAGAGATATAAATAGGAGAGAATTATGACCTCCTTTGATTTTGATTTTGCTTGCGGTAATCTTAGGTCTTACCCCTACTTGCCTAGATATAACACTCTGTCTCCCATATATTTACTAGAAAATGAGAATAAGAAAATATAACCCACTAGCGACAATCGTTAACGATATTTTGGTAGATCTACCTTCACCTTCTAACATAAGTTATTTATGAAATTTTGGGTCCTTGCTAGGACTATGCTTGATAATACAAATAGTAACAGGAATATTTCTTTCCATGCATTATTGTTCTGATACTACACTCGCTTTTTCTTCTGTAGCTCATATTATGAGGGATGTAAACTATGGGTTTATCCTAAAATATATACATGCTAACGGTGCTTCTTTATTTTTCCTATGCGTATATATACACATAGGAAGAGGGCTATACTACGGAAGTTTTATGAAAAGAGAGCTATGGCTTTCTGGAGTAACAATTTATATTATTATGATGGCTACTGCCTTTATAGGCTATGTACTTCCTTGAGGTCAAATGTCCTTTTGGGGGGCTACTGTGATTACAAACTTGGTATCTGCCATACCTTATGTGGGAAATGATATAGTACAATGATTATGAGGGGGCTTCAGCGTTTCTAATGCTACCCTTAACAGATTTTTTAGTTTACATTATTTACTTCCTTTTCTGCTGGCAGGATTAGGAGCTGCTCACATTATTCTACTGCATGCAGCAGGGTCTTCTAACCCAGTTGGAGTAAAGTCTGATGTGGACAAAATACCTTTTCATTCTTATTTTTCCTTCAAAGATGTATACGGAATGTTATTATTAGGAATAATATTAACACTATTAGTTTTTTTCGCTCCCAACATTTTGGGAGACACAGAGAACTATATACAAGCTAACCCTTTAGTTACTCCAGTCCATATTCAACCCGAATGGTACTTTCTATTTGCTTATGCTATTCTGAGATCGATCCCAGATAAGCTAGGAGGAGTCATAGCCATGGCTGCAAGTCTCCTTGTTTTATATATGCTTCCTTTTGTAAACTTAGGAATGCAAAGATCCAATTCCTTTAGACCTATCGCCAAAATATCCTATTGATTATTTATGGGAAATTTCTTATTACTGACCTGAATTGGCTCCCAGCCGGTGGAAGACCCCTATATATTAGTAGGACAAGTTTCTACTGTTATATATTTCTCTTATTTCTTTCTTTTATTACCCCTGTCAAGCGTAATTGATAACAAAACTCTATTTCAATCGTAGAGTTTATATATAATTAAGTTAATTATAAACGTACCTCCCTATAATACAGTGTTGGGCCATTATCTTTTTTTGCCTTTTATGAACCCTCTAGTAATTAAGACCTATAAAATTATATATATCCCCATTTTTGACCCTGTAGTAATTAGGCTTAACACCCTACTCTAACACATGCTTTCTGCCAAAAACGTATCACCTTTTTTCTTCCATATATAATTTTATCTGCACCATACCT